CATTTGCAGGTAAAAGAGTAATTGAACAAACATTGAATAAAACAGTACCCGAGGGTTCACAAGCAGCTGAATACTTATTCCAGAAGGGTTTATTCGACCTAATTGTACCACGTAATCTTTTAAAAAGCGTTCTGAGTGAGTTATTTAAGCTCCACGCCTTTTTTCCTTTGAATCAAAAGTCAAGCAAAATCAAGTAGAGCACTAAGTTCAATTATTTTATTTGTGTTTGTAGCAAAAAAAGTAGTTAGTTTATCGGAATCAAAGTAAATAAGATAATAATGGCCTTTTCTTTGGTGATAGAAGATCTAATTGTAGAAAGAATCAAAACTAAAGTTGAGGATAACTTTTTTTGACCTATATTCCTGATTACGAATCAAGAAGCCTTTATCACCAAGAGTGAGTTTTTCCTTTCGTGAAATTAGGAAAATAAAACGAATTTCTTCTTGTCTTAGGTATATAATTTGAAATTTAAATATAGATAATAGAGTTTTGTATCTTTCTCTATCTCCCGAAAAACCATTTTAGCTAAAAATTCATGTTGGGTCGGATTCGAACGAATCTTTCGATAATCTGTAAAAAACTCTTTATCTATTTTTAGAAAATTAGAAGACAAGAACAAAAGAAAAATCATAAAGTTTATTATCATACATATCTTTCTCATGTAGGAGATGAATAAGTCCATTTATTTAGTTCGACAGTTCTACATTCTTTGCACTTATTCTTATTATACGTACTCAGTTAGGTTTAGATATATAGATACTTAGATCTATACTAAGAATTTCAAATTCTTTAAATTCTTAAATATTATTTATATTTAATTAGAATTCAAATTCTTAATTTAATTATAATTATTACAAGATATCTTTATTTATATAATAACATAATAAGAGATACAAATAGTAAATCGAGGTACCCCTTCTATGACAAATTTTAACCTTCCATCTATTTTGGTGCCGTTAGTAGGCCTAGTCTTTCCGGCATTTGCAATGGCTTCTTTATTTCTTTATGTTCAAAAAAACAAGATTGTTTAGATCCGCTGGGACCCAATCTCATCCATTTTTTTTTTGAAAACGTGGACTTGTATCATAACACGGATATCTATTTATTGGAATATAGTATAACATGTGATTTCCACCGAACATAAAGGAAAGAAAAAACTCTTATGCCTGCAGAAACATGATATATGGATATATCAATTCTAGTAATTTTAAAATAGATCAGGATCGCTGGATGGCTGAAATGTAGTCGGTGAATCTCTATGTATATCGATATGTATAGTGGGATCGTATTAAATAAAGAGTATGTTATTATTTTAGATTTAACCAATTTGATGAATTACTCCTAAAGGTTGACATCAAACTAGTGCTAGTTCACCTCAAACTAGTGCTAGTTGATGAGAGTTACTTCGGAAACAAAAAAGTAAAGTAAAATTTCTCTGGGGTATTATCTCAATTCCAATAAAATGCAATCGGGTAAAGTATGACTTGGCGATCAGAACATATATGGATAGAACTTATAACGGGGTCTCGAAAAATAAGTAATTTCTGCTGGGCCTTTATCCTTTTTTTAGGTTCATTAGGCTTCTTATTAGTTGGAACTTCCAGTTATCTTGGTAGAAATTTGATATCTTTTTTTCCGCCTCAGCAAATCATTTTTTTTCCACAAGGAATCGTGATGTCTTTCTACGGAATTGCGGGTCTCTTTATTAGCTCTTATTTGTGGTGCACAATTTCCTGGAATGTAGGTAGTGGTTATGATCGATTCGATAGAAAGGAAGGAATAGTCTCTATTTTTCGTTGGGGATTTCCGGGAAAAAATCGTCGCATATTCCTCCGATTCCTTATAAAAGATATTCAGTCCGTTAGAATAGAAGTTAAAGAGGGTATTTATGCTCGTCGTGTTCTTTATATGGACATTCGAGGCCAGGGGTCCATTCCCTTGACCCGTACTGATGAGAATTTGACTCCACGAGAAATTGAACAAAAGGCTGCCGAATTAGCCTATTTCTTGCGTGTACCAATTGAAGTATTTTGATAAATTGAGAATCAGAACGTTCATTCAATTAAAGAAAACGTATATGAAAGAACCATAAAACGAAACTCTTTTTATGGTCTTTATGCGTATGTAAACCCACACAATTTAATAACAAATAACAAATCGAAATAATAGATTCATCTCAGATGGCAAACCGTTTCGAAATCAAGAAATTTTTTTTAGTTTTTTAGTTCAATATTTGTTGGAATTGACACTTTAGATCCAGATAGATCGTATCTTGTAAATTGGAAATTCTTTCTTTTGTATTCTTTAAATGACCAACAATTGGATTTCTTAATTAAATAATGAGAACTAGCCAATTTATCCTTTGCCAGTCATTTTTTTTTATCATCGTAATATCTTTCCCTCAATTATTCTATTCCTGACTGTGGGTAATCGGTGAAATTTTTTCGAAATATTGGATATTTTGATAGCAAAGGAGTTCTTTCGTCTCAAAATCTGAATA